GTGCTTTTTCAACTCGCTCAAAATGGAATCTCTTCCAAACATATCTGCCATGGGCCTTTACTTCCCAAGGGTACAGATATCTAAAGCCTCTATTTTTACAAATTTGTTCAGACCTATTGTGGAGACTAAAGAGCAAAAACAAGTTTGTATCCATTTTTATGGATAGTGTATCCATTTTGATTGATATTATTAGTGATATTAGTGAGGTAGCAGTTACAAAAGGGCGAATTAAACAGATTCAATTTTGTCTTACAAAATGGAAGAGGCAATATACTCTGATAAGGAAGATTCAGAGGAAGATAAGTAAGATTCAGAGGAAGATAAGTACGATTCAGAGGAAGTGTTTTCATAAGTTTGTTCTGTCCTATGGCCTGATTCCTCCAAAAACGAAGCTACCATTGAGATCGACACAGCTGAGATCGGAAAATCTTCGGGAGTTCCTCTCTGCAATCTTTTTCCTTCTTCTTGTGGCTGGAAGTCTCGTTGTGGTACATCTTTACGTTGTTTTCTCGATCGCTAGTGAGTTACAGACAGAGTTCAAAACGGTCAAATCTTTGATAATGGAATCATCTATGCTTGAGATTGAGGTGGGAAAACTTCTGGATAGGTATCCTCTATCTGAATCGAATTCTTTCGGGTTGTTCAGGTTAACTAATCTCTTTCTAGGTGCTCTGCAAAAGCTGTTCTTGCGTAATGCTGATGGAATACGCTTTAATAAGAAGAAAAATTGGAAGAAAAAGCTCGTCGAGATCATCGATCTCATAAGTATGCCCTTCGATCCACTCGCTTTTTTGATAAATACGAGATATCTAAGTCATACAAGTAAAGAGATCTATTCAGCGCTAAGAAAAAGGAGCGGGTATTGGATTGATGAAACGATAGAAGACTGGGCCGCAAACAGTGATTGGGTTGAGGATGAAGAAAGAGAAGTCTTGATTCAGTTCTCCACCTTAACGCCAGAAAAAAGGATTGATCGAATTTTATGGAGTCTGACTCAGAGTGATCATTTCTCAAAGAATGACTTTGATTCTCCACTGATGGAACAACCGGGAGAAATTTACTTAGGAAACTTAATTGACCTTCATAACAAGGATCTACTAAATTATGAGTTCGATACATCCTCTTTAGCAGAAAGACGGCTATTCCTTGCTCATTATCAGACAATCACTTATGCACAAACCCCGTCTGGGGCTAATAGTGTTCATGTCCCATCTGATCTACAACCCTTTTCGCTCCGCTTAGCTGTAACCCCCTCTCGGGGTATTTTAGTGATAGGTTCTATAGGAATTGGACAATCCTATTTGGTCAAATACCTAACGAAAAACTCCTATCTTCCTTTCATTACGATATTTCTGGACAAGTTCCGGGATACAGTTTTTCGTTTTGTTGATGATGATGACAGTGATGCCAGTGATGATGAGATCGAGATTTTTATTGATGCTCGTGACCCTATTGAGGCTATTAATCAAGATATTCATGTTTTTGACGATATGGATATTGATTTTGATCCTAGTATCTATAGTTTTGAGGAGAGAGATGCTCATGACGATAAGATTAATATGGAGCTGGAACAGCTAACTAGGATGGATGCGCTAACTGAGGAGATGGACACGGTGTGGCGCGTAGCCCAATTTTATATCAGCCTTCAAATCGAATTAACAAAAGCAATCTCTCCTTGCATAATATGGATTCCAAACATTCATGAGCTGCATTTTAGGGATTCGGGTTCCTTCTCCCTCGAGCTATTAGTGAACCTTCTCTCCTGGGATTGTGAAAGATCTTCCACTGGAAATAGTCTTGTTATTGCTTCGACCCATTTTCCCCAATTCGTGGATCCCTCTCTAATAGCTCCGCATAGATTAGATACGTGCATTAAGGTACGAAGGCCTCTTATTCCACAACAACGAAAGCACTTTTTCACTCTTTCATATACTAGGGGATTTCGCTTGGAAAAAAAAGCGTTCCAGGCTAATGGATTCGCGGCCATAACCATGGGTTCCAATGCACAAGATCTTATAGCACTTACCAATGAGGCCCTATCGATTAGTATTTCACATGGGAAATCAATTATAGACGAAAATACAATTAGATTCGCTCGTCATAGACAAACTTGGGATTTGCGAGCCCATGTAATACCGGTTCAGAATTCTCCGCTCCTTTTCTATCAGATAGGAAGGGCTGTCGCACAAAATTTACTTCTAAATAATTGCCCCATAGATCCGATATCTATCTATTTGCAGAAGACATTCTGTAACGAAGGGGATTTTTATTTGTACAGCTCGTACGTCGAACTTGGAATGAGCACGAAGAAATTAACAATACTTCTTTATCTTTTGAATTGTTCTGCCGGATCGGTCGCTCAAGATCTTTGGTCTCCACCCGAACCAGAGGAAAACAATAGGATCGCTTATGGTAGACTCGTTGAGAATGATTTTGATCTAGTTCATGGCCTATTAGAAATAGAAGGCATTCTAGAGGGATTCTCACGGACAGATCTAGA